CACACGACTATAAGATATTCTATTTTTCCATAGAAATGTGTTCGCTCAAGAAAGACTCCAGAAGATATTGATCGTAAATAAGAAGACTGTTTACGAAGAAACAGGAATAGATATTCGCATTCATATACATAAGAATTATGTAGGAACCAAAAGAATCTTTTCTTTTTTTTTGAAAAGACGTAAATGGATTTCTTTGAAGTAATGATACTATTCAAATTATGATATTCGTGGAAAAACAATCGCAATAAATGCAAAGAAGGAACATCTTTGATCCAGCATTGAAGGATTTGAACCAAGATTTCCAGATGGATGGGGTGGGGTATTAGTAGATCTGACACATAATTTAAATGTGATAATTTATCCTCTAAAAAGGGAAATATTGAATGAATAGATCGTAAATTCTGAGATTTTGGTATTCTTTTTTCTTCAAGGGAAGATACTAATCGCGACGAGAATGGAATTTCCAGAATGACTCCAAAACCTTCTGATACCATTTGAGAAGAAAAATGAGAAGAAAAAGAATTCTTGTGCCCCCAAAAACCATTTTCCTTTTGGTTAGAATCATTCACCGAAGAAATCAAAGATTTCTGTTGATACATTCGAGTAATTAAACGTTTCACAAGTACTAAACTAGATTTATTGTCATAACCAAGAATTTCCACAGGTTCGTAAAAAAGAAAACTATTAAAGCTATGATAATGAGCAAGTGAGTAAATATACTCCTGAAGGAGTAGTGGATATAGGAAGTTTTGTTGCCGAAATCTATCTTTTTTCAATCTAAATATCCTTGTAATTCTGCCATTTAAATACATTTCTACTGTAACCAAAAAAGGAAGGCACTTCTTGTGTTATGAAATGATACATAGTGCAATATGGTCAGAACGGCGTATGCATATATTGTATGTAGTATATTGTTTCTTTTATACTAAAATACTAAAATAGTATAACTTCTAACTAGAATAAACTATAACTATAAGAAACTATAATAATATATAAGAATAATAAGATTCTTCTTATTCTAATTATTTTCTATTATTATAAGAGATAATTAGAATAATATAGTCTAGTATTATAATATACTATGCACTGTCTATACTTTTACTTTCAATAATCTAGAATATAGACTTTTATACATGTAAAAAAAATAATGATAATATAATTAAAGTAAAAGATTATATAAAAGTAAGAACAAATAAAGAATATATACCCCGGAGACAGAGAGCCCAATCTACAGATCTTTTTTCTTTCCCTTTCTTTCTATCCAATTTTGGTTTCTTTTACTTGTTAATATAAGTAGAATAACAATAAAAGAAAGAAATAAAATAACAATAAGAAAAAGGAGTAAAAATCTTTTATTTTTGCAACCCAATCACTCTTTTGACTTTGGAAAAAAAAAATATCTTTTTTATCACTATACTATTTCTTCTACACATCCGTCTTCAATCCACAATAAAGAATAATTAGGATTAATAAAAAAAAGAATCAATGGTCCACTCACAATTCACAAGAGAACCTTTCCCCACATCGGGCACTAATCTATTTTTAACGCATAATTAGTAATTTGATCGGGTAATCATTCAAATTAAGAAGGGAAGCTCGTTACTTTTTTGTCTTACTCGAATTGGAGCCATAAGGCTCTATCCATTTATTCACTAGACCCAAAATACTTTACCAATTGTTATCAAAAGAAAAACTCTCGTTCTATTTCTATTATGAGTACTAGAAATCTTCTTTTTCTATGATTTTATTATTCTTTTTACGACATGCTTTTTTTTCCATTCATTACCTTTCAGGATCAGTCGCAATCTTATAAACTCTACCAATAGTCTAGACGAATTCCTTCATCCAAATGTGTAAAAGATCATAGTCGCAATTAAAAGCCGAGTACTCTACCGTTGAGTTAGCAACCCGGATCAATATGAAATGTAGATATGATCGAAATAAAAAAATACAGTAAACTCATTCATTTTACTAAAGTGAAGGAAAGAGCCGATAGGGAATGGGGATAAAAAGATCTATTTATATACGATCAAATTATATTTTATACGATCAAATTATATTTGTTTGATACGCCATTGTCAATATGAATGGACTTTTTTATCAAACAAATTTCAAGAAATTATATAGAAATTTGTATTGGATTAGCATAATATTAAAGAATAAAACTTTGAGCGGAAAAAAATAAGGAAAAGGTAAAGATAGCAAAAATAGCGGCTTTATTTAATCAAAAAAAGAAAGGTACAATACAAATACAAGAAGAAAGATTACCCCCCTTGTTTGGGGGGTTCCACAAAAAGAAGAAAGAAAAAGAAGAATAAAATAAGTATGAATAGAACAAGAAAAGAAAAAACTTGGAATAAAGATTTACACAAAGATAGGTACTAGTTACCCTATCCTTTTTTTATTCATGATTCTTGTTTTTCCTTTCTTTTTTTATCAAAAGAAACTCGAAATTCTTTAAAGAATTCTGCCTTCCTTAAAATATCATAAACAGTTCCTGTGGGTTGAGCACCTTTTTCAAGGAAATATAAAATAGCAGGAACATTTGAATAAGTTTGATTTTTTATCGGATCATAAAAACCCACTTTTCGAAGATCTCTTCCTTCTCTTCGGGATCGAACATCAATTGCAACGATTCGATAGATGGCTCATTGGGATAGATGTAGATAAAAGATGCCCCCCTAGAAACGTATAGGAGGTTTTCTCCTCATACGGCTCAAGAAAAAATGATTATAATTTCTAGAATTTCTCTATCTATATAGATAGATAGCAAAGAAAAATGGATCCATAAAGAATTAGACTGTAATTTGAGCCTTTTTTTCCTTCTTTACAGAAAAAGAAATTTCATTTGTACTCCTAACTCAAGTTGGGTAGTTTTGAAAGAGTTCAAAAGGAAATCCTTAGAATTTCTTGAGCTGTCTCTAACTTCTTTTTTTGTCTCCTTTCGTATATATATATATATTTTACTCATTCTGATCCAATTGTTGAGACAAGTGAAAATAGTGTTTCCTTGTTCCGGAATTTGTTGTCTTTGCTTTGCGCTTTGTGAAATCATTGGGTTTAGACATTACTTCGGTGATCCTTACTCCTTTTCAAAAAAGCAGCAACATACCTTTTTTTTTTTGTTCTTTCTATGGAAAGAAAATGAAAAAATCATACGAAAGATTGATTCCTTTGTGATACACTCTTGATTGAAACAGTTTGAAAATTTCGACAAATTTGATTTTTTCATTTCAAACTTGTTCATTTTTGAACCTCTCCATTTATCTATATTTAGATATTGATGATATATTTACAAAGTTGGTCTAACTTATTGATTGTCACTAACCCTAGATTCTTCCCCCGATAAATGAATCAATCATTTTTGCTCGAGCTCCATCATATGCTATACCTTTAATATACCACTTTAATATACCATTAGTATCTTTATTTAGTTATTTAGCAACCCAAGACAAATTAAATTAGGTTCCTAGCAGAACAAATTATGTCGAGACAAGAGCATCTTCATTCGTATAGAAAGAGAAGATGGTGGATGTCAAAATCCACAGCCAATCATGTCCTTCAAGTCGCACGTTGCTTTCTACCACATCGTTTCAAACGAAGTTTTACCATAACATCCCTCTCATTTTATTTTAATTTGGAACCGTATGCAATTGATTCAATATGGAATCATGAATAGTCATTGGCTGAACCAATTGATACATAATAATCTACACTTATAGATAAGTGTTATCCGGAAAGGATTTCACTTAAAAATACCACATAATTTTCTTATAAGAATAATATCACATGAAAAAAAACAAATCAGTTTTAAGCAAACTTATTTACATCTTCAACAGATCTTTCGGGATTGTCCATAATAAAACTCTTTTTATTAAAAAAGAAATTAGAAACCTCAAAAAAAGCCTTTGACTTTACTTTCATTCAAATGAAAAAAAATACCCATGAATGGATAAAAGTTTTTAGCCACTTTAACTAAATTTAACTAAATGTTTAACTAAATACTAAATATTTCATTATTAGAATAATAAGATAATCTGAATGAAATAATAAGATAATATTAATAAGAAAAATATACAAAATAAAAATATACAATTACATACAATAATTATAATACAATAATTATATATTTATATTATATTTATAATTATATTTATAATTATATTTATTTTCTTTCTATTTTCTTTCTATTTTATACTCTTATGTAAAATATGTAATATATTCTAATGTTAATTAGAATGTTATATTCTAATTAGAATCTCATTTTATAATTATGAATATTTTTATAAATATTTTCTCATTTTTTTCTTTATGAAATATGATTTTTCTAATATTATGATTTACTTATTATTTACCATCTCCAATTAAATCTTATTTTCATTTAATTGAAAACAGAGAGATAGTTTGAGAATAAAGTTTCTTTGTTTTCATTATTATGGAGTAGAAAAAATCTCGTGTAAGGTAAGATCAAAAAGAAAATAAGAATCCTTGGATTCTTCTCTTTTCGCATCCATCTACATCATATAAAAAAATAATCGTTAACAAAAGTAATCACGAATATTTATATTTAAGAATAAAATACTTTAGTAAAAAAAAGATATGATTTTAAGAATGATTCTTAGAATTCAGATTGGATAACATTGTATCCAACATTAAACAGAAAATTGTTGAATTAAATTTTCAATTTCAATAGAGAAGAATCTTTCGTTTCTAATGCAAACGATCTGGGACGGAAGGATTCGAACCTCCGAGTAACGGGACCAAAACCCGTTGCCTTACCGCTTGGCCACGCCCCATTTTGATTTGGTCTAAGAAAAAATAAGATAAATATTGGTTATTCGTCAATAACCAACCAAAAGAAATATAGGACATGTTGTCGCTAGGATTCAACACAATAGATATAGAATCAAAAAGATGAATTGATCATTACTTAGAATTCAATTAAGATATTGTATGAAAATAGAATTCCTTGTATTCTTATTTGATTGGAGAATGTAAGGAAGGATTCTTGATTGGGGAGAAGTCAAAGAAAAATAAGAATTTTTTTCTTTTATCTGCATCTGCCTTTTTATTTGAAAATTTTCCTCAGAAAAACAACTCAATCCAATCTGATAATTTATTATCATTTCAATTTAATTTGAATCTTTAAGAACAAGAAAAGAATATTTGTTATGTTTAATATCTTTAGTTTAATCTGTATCTGTCTTAATTATAACCTTTATTCGAGTAGTTTTTTCTTCGCCAAATTGCCTGAGGCTTATGCCTTTTTCAATCCAATTGTAGACGTTATGCCGGTTATCCCTTTACTCTTTTTTCTATTAGCCTTTGTTTGGCAAGCTGCTGTAAGTTTTCGATAAAAATGAAATCTCTATTCAATTCATAATTTCTTCGATAAAAAAAAATGATATTTTTATTCTGAAAATCAATAAGATCATAAATAAGATTCAGATAAGTCTGGACATTAGGAACCCTCGATTCAAAAAGTGAAATTCTGGTATTTTCTATTTTATATTGAAATTGAATTTGAATAAGGGAGGGGGGTGATGATCTTTCTCTTTAATCAGCTAATCAGCTTATTTCTTCTTTTGTTCTGACCTTTCCTTTATAAAATCCCATACAATACCTAATTATAGATATGGATATGACAAGAAATTTTTGATAACGAAAAAATACGAATCTTATTACATTAGAAAGAAATTCGTGAAAAGAAATTTCAAAAAAACTTCCTTTTTTTTTCATCTTTAGAGCGTCATATCAAAATAGTGTATAGTGTGTGTCGTAAAATAGGTGATCTATTTCCTTAAAAAAAAATGATCTTATCTTATCTTGGAGATTTGTAATGCTTACTCTTAAACTATCCGTTTACACAGTAGTAATATTCTTTGTTTCTCTCTTCATCTTCGGATTCTTATCTAATGATCCGGGGCGTAATCCCGGGCGTGAAGAATAAAAAAAGATATGAGATTTGTTTTTACTTTTTCCTTAATTTTTTCATAGGTAAATGTATAAATAAATGGAATAGATACTAGATAAAGATAAAAGATTCATAAAAGAAAATAATCGAAATTTATTTAAATTCTAAAATCTCAAGTGATCAGGGGGTCGGAGAGAGAGGGATTCGAACCCTCGGTACGAAGAATTCGTACAACGGATTAGCAATCCGACGCTTTAGTCCACTCAGCCATCTCTCCCCATTCAAAATTGAAAATTTATCTTTCACACGTGAAGTCAAGATTGAGAACAATTTTTATTTTCCTTCAATGATTCGAAACAGATTTATCCAATAGAAAGAATACCTTACTTCTTTTATTTTGTACAAAAGGTTCATTTCCCCGGCCTGGTTAAGTATAAGTACTGGCCGGGCCAGTACTGCTTTTGTTCCGACGAATAAAAATTGTTATTGAAAAAGGAAGAGTAATTTTTATTCCCATTCCTAATTATTAGAAATTATATAAGATTCTAATAGATAGATTATTTTAGAAATTCTTTAAAAAATTATCTAGATCTAGATTAATGATTAATATAGAATATTCTATATATTCTATATTGACTATATTGAAATTGAAATATTCAATATTAGAGATTCTATATCTATTCTTAGTAATTATATATCTATTCTTAGTATATTTTATCTTAGTATATTTTAGTATATTATATATTAGAATATATTATAGTACCTTATATAGTAATTCTAGTAAATTAGAGTATAAATGATGAGTATAAATTCTAATATTTAGTTTCTAATATTTAGTCTTTATAGTAAAAGTGTTCTACTTTAATAGTATTATAGTATCTAGTAATATAGTACTAATCGTCATCTTTCTTTTCTTATTCTTAAGTATAAAATTCGTTTTTCATTAATTAATGAAAAACGAAATTTCATTATAAATGAAAGTTGAAGTTCAGTATTATATTCATCTTAATAATTCACTTAAGAAGTCTTAATAAGAAAGAAGTATTAATAAAGAAATAAAATATATCTTATAAGAAAAATAATATCATAATATCAAATAGAAAACACATATTTCTAAAATGAGACTATAAATCATTTACTTGTTGAAAGCAAAGTACAAGCTTGAAAGTTTGAGGCCCAATTTACCCGAATTCAGAAAATCTGGTGGTTCAAGTGAAGGGAGGTTTCAAAAAAAAAATACTTATAACTTTAGTACACTATTTAAATTTAACTAAACTTTTTACTATTCGCCTATTTTTTTTTTCAAGTTTTCAATTCCGCGCCGCAGTGGAGAAAAATACGTGTTAATGCTAGAATTTTCATGATTCTGATGCTATCTTGACTGCATCTGATTACTTTGTTGGACAAATGGTCCATTCATATTCAATAATGAATATGTAGCGGGTATAGTTTAGTGGTAAAAGTGTGATTCGTTCTATTAACAACTTCAATAGTTAAGGGGTCTTTCCATTTTTTTCATATTTCATATTCCGATCAAAAACTTTATTTCTTAAAAAGATTTAATCCTTTAACCCTCAATAGGACAT